TACCCACAATTCTATATTTTCTATATTGTGGGGTACCCTACCCTATTATAGGGTCTTTCACGAGAAAAGAAAAAGGTCAGAATGAGGAAATGGCGTGATTCAGATTTATTGCGGCGATCCAAGAATTAAATTTTAATGTTTGAACCTTTGGTTCATACTGTAAGATTTATCTGATTTTATCAATTGTTAGAATTTGTTTTCTTAAATAAATCATGAATTTTTTTAGGACAGTATTCAAAATTTCATCGAAAACTTACAGCAGCTTGCCAAACAAAGGCTAAGAGAAAAAACAGCAAAGGTATGACTGGCATAAAATCGACAATTGGATTTAAAAAAGCGTAGGCCTCGGGTAATTTGGCAAAGAAAAAACTACTCGAATAAAGGGCAGAATTAAGACAGATACCGATGAAACTTAAAATATTAAGCATAACAAAGATTTTTTTATTGGAGATAATGAGATAATTGTATTTTGATTGAGTTATTGATATCTTATTGATATAAGGCAAAAAATAATGACGAAAGTAAAGTAGACCAAAAAATCCTTTGAACTCACTCACCCAATCAAAAATCCTTCAATTCTCAAAAGAGAATATAAGAAATCATACTTTTATACAATATCTTAATTAAATTATATATAATGATCAATCAATTACAGTTTAATTCTATATCTACACGTGGTAAAATCCTATCAACAATATATTAGATCCGTATTTGCACTGGAATTGACGAATAACCAAGACTCGTATTAGTGTTTATTAGTGCATAATAGAAATCTCAATGGGGCGTGGCCAAGTGGTAAGGCAACGGGTTTTGATCCCGCTATTCGGAGGTTCGAATCCTTCCGTCCCAGAGCACCCGGAAAACAATTGCTTTTTTGAGCAAGACTCTGTTTAAGAGTGGAGTAGTGGATAGAATATGATTCTTGTTTCTTATTTTTACTGATTGTTCTCTGACTCATATTTTTTTGCAAACTCAATTGTGTTCCAATGAGAATGATACGGAGATGTAACTTAATCTAGTATCTAGTTGTGATCCAGGTCAGATGGGAACATAGATCCACACCTGTTTGACTAAAAAAATAGTAGGACGGCGTATCATTATCATTCTATTTCAGTAACAACAACAACGGTGGTTTTATTTTTGTCAAAAAGATTTGTGATCCCTTAAATTTGACTAGTCAATTGTCAATTATAGAATATCCAGAATTTAATTACTTCCAGTGACAAGTGTAGTGACAATTGTTCAGTTTATCTGATAAAGATAAATATGGGATTAATAAATTATTGCTGAGACGTTTTCAGAAAATAGCTATCCATCCATATACAAGGACAAAAGTAAAGTATAGATTCTTATTTACCGATCGAACCAATGACTATTCATGATTCCATAATTGAATCAATTACATATACATACTGGTTCCAAACTAGAGGAATGTTATGGTAAAACTTCGTTTGAAACGATGTGGTAGAAAGCAACGTGCGACTTGAAGGACATGATCAGCTGTGGATGTAAGAATCCACCATTTTATTCTTAATAAAAGTGCTCTTGGCTCGACATCCTTTGTTCTGTTCGACTAGAACCCACCTGTTTTTTTATTGGGTTGTAATGTAAAAAATGTAAAAGGTAACATAGTATATGATATGATGGAGCTCGAGTAGAAAGTATGGATTCATTTCTCAAGGGCAAGGGTCTAGGGTTAGTGTCAATGAATAAGTTTGAACAACTTCGTAAGTATAGCTTCGATATAGAAATCGAAAGGATTCAATTCGAGAAAGTTTCAAATCCAAAAGGAAAATTTGTTGGACTTGGTAAAACTTTTTCAATCAAAAGTGTAACACACGCGAATCAACCGTTCTGATGATTCTTTGATAGAAAGAAATCACAAAAAAAGGTATGTTGCTGCCATTTTGAAAGGATTAAGGATCACCGAAGTAATGTCTAAACCCAATGATTCAAATAAAAGATACAGGATCCTGGAACAAGTAAACACCTTTTTTCATTGTCTCAACAACTAAATCTGAAGAATAAAAAAAAACAGATTTTAAACGAGATAAGAAAGGGACTAGAGACCACTCAAAAAATAAAATGGCTTAAGGATTTTCTTTGAACTATTTGAGAGTTATCCCACTTGAGTTATGAGTACAATTTTTTGCTTTCCTAAACGAAAAAAAAAAAGACTTTAATCATTGATTTGATGATTTTATGGATCTATTTGCCATTCTAATTCTATATATAGATATAGACATAACTTCGAATCCTTTTTTCTCGAGCCGTACGAGGAGAAAACTTCTTATACGTTTCTAGGGGGGGTATTTTCATCTATCCCAATGAGCGGTCTATCGAATCATTGCAATTGATGTTCGATCCCGAAGAGAAGGGAGAGATCTTTGGAAAGTTGGTTTTTATGATCCAATAAAGAATCAAACTTATTCAAATGTTCCTGCTATTCTCGATTTTCTTGAAAAAGGGGCTCAACCTACAGGAACTGTTCATGATATTTCAAAGAAGGCAGAGGTTTTTAAGGAACTTCGCTTTAATCAAACGAAATTCAAGTAATTAAATACAAACAAATAGTATAAATTTTTCTTGGCTATTCCTCCTTCTGTTATTGTTCCCGTAGAATCCTACGTTCTATATGTTATATAACCACAAAAAAAATAACCAAAAAAAAAGAAGATGGATATTCAAAAAATCAAGTGAGAAGAAATTTGATCTCGAAATATCAAATTTTGCCATTACCTTCAATCGGCTGGTTTTTGTTAGAACTTTACTAACAAATAATAACCGCCGAATAAAGCTTGCTTATTCACTCGACTTATATATATTGAGTGAATAACTTGGATCTTTTTTCCTACTTTCTTTTTTTATTCCTCTATCTACACCCATCTATTTTGTATCTATGTAGATTATCTACGTAGTGCCAATCCAACCCCCGTCTTTAAATTTTTAAATGGAATTTTCTTCCATTTTCGCCATTGTATTCTTTTCGCAACATTTCTATTGACAACAGTGTATCAAACAAATATAATTCGATCATGTATTAAGTATAAATCTATTTATTGCCGTCCCATAGGTTCGGTTTTTTACTTTACTTTAGTCAGCTGACGGGTTCGTTGAATTCGCTGTGATACAATAATTCTTTATTTAATTTAAGATTTAAGTAAAAAAAAAAATGAAATTCGAAATATAGATATAAATGTACAAATTGATAGACCCCTTTCATTTTTTTTTATTCTTAGTTCAATGTTTTGATTGTGTCATGCAATCAAATTTATTTATTTATTTTGACTGTATTGACATTTACACATCCTCATTTTTTTTTAGATTTTTGGGTTGCTAACTCAACGGTAGAGTACTCGGCTTTTAAGTGCGGCTAGGATCGTTTACACATTTTGATGAAGCAAGGGATTCATCCATACCATTCGGTAGAGTTTGTAAGACCACGACTGATCTTGAAAGGGAATGAATGGAAAAAATAGCATGTCGTAGCAATGGAGAATCCTGCGAATATTGCATTCTTACCGGATCGGTACAAAGACTTGTTTGAAGTCTTTGAGCGGGACGGGACGAAACAAAATGAATTCAAAGTTGGGTCGAGTGAATAAATGGATAGAGCCCTCTGGCTCCAATTATAGGGAAACAAAAAAGCAACGAGCTTCTGTTCTTACTTTGAATGATTACCCGATCTAATTAGATAGACGTTAAAAATATATTAGTGCCTGATGCGGGAAAAGCTTCTCCTATGAGTGGATTGTCTATTTTTTTAATGAATCCTAACTATGTCGCTATTCTCCATTATTAAATTAATTGGAGATGAATGTGTAGAAGAAGCAGTATATTGATAAAGATAATTCTTTCCAAAATCAAAAGAGCGATTGGGTTTAAAAACTAAAAGATTTCTAACCATCTTGTTATCCTATAACGAACATAAACCTAGTGGATGAAAAAAAAGAGGATAGAGAGTCCGTTGATGAGCTTACCCATCTCCGAGGTATATATTCTTTTATTACTACCTTGTTTTGACCGTATCGCACTATGTATCATTTGCTAATCCAAGAAATCACCTATCTTTGGTTCAAATTTCATTTCAAATGGGGGAGTTTCAAAGGTATTTTGAACTCGATAAATTTTGGCAACAGGACTTCCTATATCCGCTTATCTTTCAGGAGTATATTTATGCACTGGCTCATGATCATGTTTTAGATAGATTCATTTTGTTGGATAATTTTGGTTATGATAATAAATCCAGTTCACTGGTGGCGAAACGTTTAATTAGTCGAATGTGTCAACCGAATCATTTGATTATTTCTGCTAATGATTCCAACCAAAATCTATTGTTGGGGCATAACAAGAATTTATATTCTCAAATTATATCAGAGGGATTTGCAGTCATTGTGGAAATTCCATTTTCCCTAAGATTAGTAGCTTCTGTAGAAAGAAAAAAAATAGTCAAATCGCAAAATTTACGATCAATTCATTCAATATTTCCGTTTTTAGAAGACAATTTTTTACATTTAAATTATGTGTCAGATATACTAATACCCTACCCCATCCATCTGGAACTATCGGTTCAAACTCTTCGCTCCTGGTTGAAAGATGTCTCTTCTTTGCATTTATTACGCTTCCTTCTCTATGAGTATCAGAATTGTAATAGGCTTAGTACTCCAACTCCAAAGAAATCCATTTCTATTGTTTCAAAAAGTAATCAAAGATTTTTCTTGTTTCTATATAATTCTTATGTATGTGAATACGAATCCATCTTTATTTTTCTTTGTAACCAATCTTCTCATTTACGATCAACATCTTCTGGAACTCTTTTTGAGCGAATATATTTCTATGTAAAAAGAAATACTCTTGTAGAAGTCGTTTCGAATGATTTTCCGCCCGTGCTATGGTTGTTCAAAGATCCTTTGATGCACTATGTTAGGTATCAAGGAAAAGTGATTCTGGCGTCAAAAGGTAGGCCCCTTTTGATGAATAAATGGAAATATTACCTTGTA